TCATTCAAATCGCTATTTCTTTCTCATTTGTACGTGTATGATATATCCCACAAGACTTGTATATAATCAGAAAAGAAATTGTAGTTTGTAAAAGCGTAGGATGAATGAAAAAAAATAATGAATTCGTGAATAACTAAAAAAAAGGTAAGGTGTCAAACAGACTCTCTCTTTTGGGGAGTAGAGTTGGGGATAGAGGGACTTGAACCCTCACGATTTTAAAAGTCAACGGATTTTCATCTTACTATAAATTTCATTGTTGTCAGTATTGACATGTAGAATGGGACTCTATCTTTATTCTCGTCCGATTAATAAGTTCCACCAAGGATCTATCAGACTATGAAGTGAATCATTTGATCAATGAATATTTGATTTTTTCTTAAACTTCGAATTGATTCACAACATTTCGATTTTGTTTATAAAAAAAAAGACATCGAGATTCAGGTCGTCATTTTTGAGATCGTTTTGTGTTACCTATATTGTCTAAATATAGGTTTTTCTCCTTCATCCTTTTTGATTTGAAGTTTCGATCGAAGGATTCCTTTATCAACACAAGGTAGTGAACTCCATTTGTTAGAACAGCTTCCATTGAGTCTCTGCACCTATCCCTTTTTTCTCGTTTTCTAAACTCCGGTTTGTTCGCGTAAACCAGGATTTGGCTCAGGATTGCCCATTGTTAATTCCAGGGTTTCTCTGAATTTGAAAGTTATCACTTAGTAGGTTTCCATACCAAGGCTCAATCCAATTAAGTCCGTAGCGTCTACCAATTCCGCCATATCCCCTTTTTATTAGGCTCTCATTATGATGTCTTTCTACTTTTTCTTATGCCGAAACCCTCGAATTCATTACATATAGATACTTTTTTTAGTTCTTTGGTATCGTCTTTCATTTTTTTGAGCCCCATCCAGATTTATTGAGTCTAATCAACAAAGATTATATCATCTTTGTATTTGCAATTCAATATGGTTATATATTACAGAACATATATATGTTCTTCCTTTTCTCATCTTTGTCTTAAATTTTAAGAAATAGTCGAACGGTCGATTCTTTTTTTTTGAACTTTCATGCAAAGAAATTTATGATTATTAGTGAAACTTAGAATTCTACAATGTGCAATGGAAAAAGATTATAAGTCTACAATGTGCAATGGAAAAAGATTATAAGTCTACTTCATAGATTTGAAATTCGAATAATTATAAAAAATTCTATTCGAATATTAATTCTAAAAATTCTATAATATTAGAAATAAACTAAAAATAAAAAAAAGTATAAAATAATAATAATAGCATGAGGTTAGAACAAAAAAACAAAAATTTCAAATTAGATATCATTTAACTTCAAAAAAAGATTTCTGATCTAATTAAGATTTTCTTATTTAGAAACTAATGAAATCAAAATGAGAAAGTCGATATACTGCTATATTCTATATAATTAAGGTTATGTTTTATTTATTTAATGATAGTCACTATTTATTTGAGCTATATTCTGTTCTAGAATATATAGAATATGATTAAGATAAGGAAAACTATGAATAGAACAGTTACTTGATACGATCTAGTAGTTTAGTGAATTTGTATGCATGCGCTATTTTATTTGAGCCCGCTTAGCTCAGAGGTTAGAGCATCGCATTTGTAATGCGATGGTCATCGGTTCGATTCCGATAGCCGGCTTTTCCATTTTTTTTCGTTTTTTTACATGATTGTTAATGTATTTTCAAAATCAAAGAAGATTGAAAAGACTTCTTTCACCTTTTTCCAAGAGTTACCACTCCATATTATATTATGTAATATAAACGTCTATATAGGAATATATATTGGGTAAAAGAGTTAGATCTTTGCAAAATCAATCAAGAAAATAAAGGAATTTTTTTTTGATTTTTTTGATTTATATATATTGTATATACAATACAAAAAAATCGGTATATTGAGAGAATATATCTTCTTACTATTTGTATTCCAATAGTTTATTGGAGTGGATTTCACGTCATTTATCATTATCATTTAGTTCAGTTTTAATTTTGTTTAGTTTTGTACAATTTCAATAAAAAAAGGAGTCTTTATGTCACGTTACCGAGGGCCTCGTTTTAAAAAAATACGCCGTCTGGGGGCTTTACCGGGACTAACTAGTAAAAGGCCTAAGGCAGGAAGCGATCTTAGAAACCAATCACGCTCCGGAAAAAAATCTCAATATCGGATTCGTTTAGAAGAAAAACAAAAATTGCGTTTTCATTATGGTCTTACAGAACGCCAATTACTTAAATATGTTCGTATCGCCGGAAAAGCCAAGGGGTCAACAGGTCAAGTTTTACTACAATTACTTGAAATGCGTTTGGATAACATCCTTTTTCGATTGGGTATGGCTTTGACTATTCCTCAAGCACGCCAATTAGTTAACCATGGACATATTTTAGTTAATGGTCGTATAGTTGATATACCAAGTTATCGCTGCAAACCCCGAGATATTATTACAGTGAAGGATGAACAAAACTCTAGAACTTTGGTTCAAAATCTTCTTGATTCATCTGCCCCTGAGGAATTGCCAACCCATCTGACTCTTCACACATTCCAATATGAAGGGTTAGTCAATCAAATAATAGATAGGAAATGCGTCGGTTTGAAAATAAATGAATTGCTTGTCGTAGAATATTACTCTCGACAGACTTAATAAACCTAACTTAAGTAAAAAAAATAACTAAAAACAAGAGTTCGGACAACTCCCCTTTGCCCTCTTTTTTGATTAAAAATAAAAAGGCACAAGGTAAGGGATTTTGTTGGGGAATCTTTTTCCTATTCATGTATCATAGATTGGTAGAGAGATTTGGATCCCTTGTTTGCTATTTTCCATATCAAAGAAATTACGAATAGAGAATCTATTTCAAAATCAAAACAAGGTAGATTTTATATCGATTCTTTTTTATTTGATTTGATACATTGTGGTCAATCACGTAAGATTGGTGAATTCGTTGAAAGTACGGAAAGAGAGGGATTCGAACCCTCGGTAAACAAAAGTCTACATAACAGTTCCAATGTTACGCCTTCAACCACTCGGCCATCTCTCCGACATCAGGATTATGACTGAGTACCTGGGTGAATAGCGAGTTATTCATCGTTTTTTAGATTATGGTTAATAGATACCTTTTTTGACCGGAAAAATTGGAAATAGATAGAAGGTTTTTTTTTAATGAGTCCGCTTTTATGTTAGTTCGTACTATACAATTCCTTTGTTTGTGAGAAAATTTTCTCACAAAAGGTAAAGGAACTAAAAAGAGTTATAGAATGGATTACTACCTATGCCAAGATCGCGTATAAATGGAAATTTTATTGATAAAACCTTTACAATTGTAGCCGATATCTTATTACGAGTCATTCCGACAACTTCCGGAGAAAAAGAGGCATTTACTTATTACAGAGATGGTGCGATTTGATTATCATTATTTTTTTTATTTCTCGCTGATTTGGAATAGAAAGAAAAACGAGTATTGAAAAAAATCTACGCTTTTGAAGGTGAAGTTTATAATATAAAAAAAGCAATCCCTTCTGTCATGTATCCACGATTAATGCAGCCTTAGATGCTTCAATTGTGAATTCTAGTATTGAGCAAAAGGTTTTTTACCTATGGTTCCCGTATTACAGATCAATCCTACTACACTAATACAATATACGAATAGGAGGCATAGGGGAAGAAGCACTACGCCGAGAAATCAACAACACGAAAACTTTCTTCAAAATGATTCCCTTTCTTTCTTCTTCTTCTTTGGGATTGGGACTAATTAAAATGGTTGGAACAATAAACATCCATCTCGTTCGTACTTTGGATACCCGTATAACCATTGAAGACTGTTGAAGTGACTAATTCCTGGAAATTTAGGGGCGTTGAGAACAAAGAAATTTTGAGAGTTTCCTTTTTTATTTTTATCTAGCATGAACCCACTTGGTAGTAAGAAAAGATCTTTTGCAAGAAGGTTGGCTAGGGATTTCTTGTAAAAACATTAGCCCCGCTTAGTTCATAATGACATCGCATTTTTCCATATATTATTTTCATTATGCACCTAAAAGGAGGAGCCGTATGAGATGAAAATCTCACATACGGTTCTGAAACGGAGAATTCGTTAAAGCGAATGACGACCGTAACGGATGTCGGCTCAATCTGAAGGAAATTATGCGGAAGCATTACAGAATTATTATGAAGCTATGCGACTAGAAATTGACCCCTATGATCGAAGTTATATACTCTATAATATAGGCCTTATCCACACAAGTAATGGGGAACATACCAAAGCTTTAGAATATTATTTTCGGGCATTAGAACGAAACCCCTTTTTACCACAAGCGTTTAATAATATGGCTGTGATCTGTCATTACGTGCGACTATCTCCACTATAGAAAAAAAGAACGAACAGCTAGTCAATGAAATACTAGAAACACAAAAAAAGGGCTTTCTACATAAGCATCGTCCAAAACGATTTTTTATCAGCTGTAGCAAATAACTAAACTTCATAGATTGAAATATGAAGTGAAGACTAGATATGCCTAAATACTTTCGTTTCTATGGATAAAAAAAGATTTAATTGATAGAGGAAGCACCGTAAAGATCAAGTGGAAAGGTTTTGGACCGATACAACAAGAACTGTTTATTTATATCATAATATGAGATAAATCTTAGGAATCTACTTATGTAATAGAGTGGATCCCCTAAGGTATTGAGCAGCGGTGTAGCATCAGATCCTAAAGACAGTAAGTCTTTTTATTTTTTATGAAGTATGAAAAAAAGTCTTTTTCAAAGATTCTATATAAATTTTTATATGAAAGCGGGATAGTTACCTTTCAGAAAATTCTAATATCTAATAACAGTGGACATGCCTTTTTTTCTGAAGGTAGGAGAAAAGATAAAACTTTTTATATTAATTAATATATTAATTAAATCAAAATGAAAGTTTGAAACTCATGTAATTACTCTCTTTTGTTTAATCCAAGAAAAACCAAATATCTAGAAGAAATCTCATT